ATACAGGTGTGGGCTAAGTAAATCAATGGATGGTATTGGTCCTATTGGAAATACTAATGGAAGTGAAGACCTCGTTATAGATAAAAACATTCATAGTTGGGGTGATAGTGACAACCCAGGTTGCGATAATGTGGATCATTTATTTGGTGTCAGGGGCATTCGTAATTTCGGCTCTGATGACACTTTTTTAGTTAGGGATAGTAGTGGTGACAATTATTCCATCTATTTCGATATTGAAAATCATATTTTTGAGATTGAGAATGATCATTCGTTTCTGAGTGAACTCGAAAGTTTTTTTTCTAGTTATCCAAATTCTAGTTATCTGAATAATGGGTCTAAGAGTAACAATCACTACTATGATCGTTACATGTATGATACTAAATATAGTTGGAATAATCACATTAATAGTTGCATTGACAATTATCTTGATTCTGAAATCAGTATTAATAGTGACTTTTCAAGTGGCGACAATTACAGTAAGAGTTACATTTATAGTTACATTTGTAATGAAAGCATAAACAGTATTGCCAGTGCGAGTTCCGATGTAAAAACTAGTGCAAATGAAAGTTATTCCTATGAAAGTGAATCCCATATGCAAGGAAACTATAATGATCTCGATATAAATAAAAAATACAGACATTTGTGGGTTCAATGCGAAAATTGTTATGGATTAAATTATAAGAAATTTTTGAGCTCAAAATTGAATATTTGTGAACAATGTGGATATCATTTGAAAATGAGTAGTTCAGACAGAATCGAACTTTCGATTGATCCGGGCACTTGGGCTCCTATGGATGACGACATGGTTTCTGTGGATCCCATTGAATTTCATTCGGAGGAGGAACCTTATCAAGATCGTATTGATTCTTATCAAAAAAGGACAGGGTTAACCGAGGCTGTTCAAACAGGCATAGGTCAATTAAAAGGTATTCCCATAGCAATTGGGGTTATGGATTTTCAGTTCATGGGGGGAAGTATGGGATCCGTAGTAGGTGAGAAACTAACCCGTTTGATCGAATATGCTACTAATAGATCTCTACCTGTTATTATAGTGTGTGCTTCCGGAGGAGCGCGCATGCAAGAAGGAAGTTTGAGTTTGATGCAAATGGCAAAAATATCTTCCGCTTCATATAATTATCAATTAAATAAAAAGTTATTATATGTATCAATCCTTACATCTCCTACAACCGGCGGGGTGACCGCTAGTTTTGGTATGTTAGGAGATATCATTATTGCCGAACCTAATGCCTATATTGCGTTTGCGGGTAAAAGAGTAATTGAACAAACATTGAATAAGACAGTACCCGATGGTTCACAATCGGCTGAGTATTTATTCCAGAAAGGCTTATTCGACCCAATCGTACCACGTAATCTTTTAAAAGGTGTTCTGAGTGAGTTATTTCAACTTCACGGTTTCTTTCCCGTGAATAAAAATTCAATCAAGTAGAGCATTAAAATGAAATTCAGTTTTTTTTTTTTCCAGATCTATTTTCTTGCTACCTATATTCATGATTAGTGATCGGGAAGACTCTATCAACAGTATAAATCATTCTATCTTACCGGAAATTGAAATTAGGAAAAAAAAGGAATGTTCTCTTCTTACGTATTTATTATAGATATTGAATAGTATAGATATTGAATAGATATTGAAGAATTCAAATATAGAAAATATAGAATTGAAATCTTGCGTTTTTCTATATCCCCATACCATATCCCCGGGGAACTCCCATTTTTACTAGGAATTCGTGTTGGATCGGGTTCATTAGAATCCTTACTTGTAAGAAACTCTTTCATTCATTATTAGAAGATAAGGACAAAAGAACAAGAATAATAAATAGAAAAGTAAATAGGTACACCTAATTTAGTTCTATTTTTCTTGTACCTATTATTATATACTTAGAATCAATATACTTATGATAAGATATCTTTATAACAGGTACAAATCAAATATTAAATCGAGGTATCTAGTCTATGACAACTTTCAACTTCCCCTCTTTTTTTGTGCCTTTAGTGGGCCTAGTATTTCCGGCAATTGCAATGGCCTCTTTATCTATTCATGTTCAAAAAAACAAAATTGTCTAAATCTGATGGGACCAAATCTCATCAATTTCTTGCAAGAATTTTACTTGGATCATAATACAGATATCTATTTATTGGAATATGGTAAACATGCGGCTTCTTCCGAACACAAGTGAAAGAGCGGTTATGTGCATGGAAACATTATATATGGATAAATGCATTAGAGCTTTTTTGAAAATCGATCAGCAGAGATCTGAAATGGAAATATATCTATATGTACGTATATACCCATAGTAGGATCCTATGACGGGGATTTTCTTTTTTTATATCGATATATCGAACCGATTTTATGAATTATTACTAATGATTCATATCACAATAGTGCTAGTTGATGAGAGTTACTTCGGGAACAAAACATAAAGTCAAATTCATTTGGGTTATTCTCTCAATTCCAATAAAATGCAACTGGATCTAGTATGAA